GGAATGGTATACAAGTAATGAGTTTCAGACATCCCGCAAAATAAAAAAGAGTATAAAAAAAAAAAACAAACAAAGAAAAGACTTATAGAATTTTTTGAATCATATATCATTCTATCAATCAACAAGAATTTGGCACTTTTACCAACTTTCTTTTAAGGAATCTCTAGATCTAGAAATTCATTTCGTACAACTGAACCTTTTCAAACTGTTTCTTTTTCAGAACCAAAAAGATTTGTGCCAAAATTACAGATGCCAAGAAGAACAGAAGGCCTTGGACTCGTAATGGATCTTGAAGCACTATTTCTGCGTCTCCCTGACCAAAACCTCCTACATTTGGATTACTTGTTAATGGTTGATCAAGCTTGATGGATTCACCTTCTGAAACAAGAAGTTCTGGCCCTGGAGGTATAATATCAACCACTTGACGTCCTTCTGATGCATCAACTATGGTTATTTCATATCCCCCCTTTTCTTTACGTGCTATTCTGCTTACTATACCAGCTGATGTAGCATTATAAACTGTATTGTTACTCTTACTACCATCAGGATAAATCTGACCCCTTCCTCTGTTCCCACCTACATATATGGGATATTTTAAGAAGTGAACGTCTTTTTTCGTAGCAGGGTCGGGGGAAAGAATAGGAAAGACGATTTCACTATATTTCTGACCGGGAACAGGACCTATCACAAGAATATTTCTTTTATTAGGACGATAACACTGAAAAGAAAGATTGCCCATCTTTTCTTTCATTTCGGGAGAAATACGATCGGGGGGGGCTAATTCGAATCCCTCGGGTAAAATAAGAACAGCTCCTACATTCAAAGCTCCCTTTTTACCATTAGCAAGAACTTGTTTCAGTTGCATATCATAAGGAATTCGAACAACTGCTTCAAATACAGTATCAGGAAGTACAGCTTGCGGAACTTCAATATCCACGGGCTTATTAGCTAAATGGCAATTGGCACATACAATTCGCCCAGTTGCTTCTCGTGGATTTTCATAACCCTGCTGCGCAAAAATGGGATATGCATTTGAAATAGATGCTCGAGTTATTACATATATCATGATCGATACATAAATGGATCGAGTCATCTGTTCTTTTACCCAAGAAAAAGTCTTTCTATTTTGCATGGTCCAATCATTGATCCCCGGAATTTCTACAATAAATTCGATAGGTAGCTAGTAGAATTCCCTATCCACAAGTTTGCCATTATATTGATTGTACTGAAAGAATTGTACTGGTGGAATATAGTATAAATACCTTGAATTGAAAAGGTAGAAGTATAAAGAATAAGTAAGATTAAAAATGATTTCTTTATACACGAAGAAAGATTCTGATTTTATTGATATCAAAAGATCTAATGAATTATTCATTCATTCATTGAATGATAAATTACTACAAGCGAAGGAGATACACGATTTAAAAAATGGAAGATCCAATATTTCACAATTGTATCTAGAATCACTGGAAAAGTGGAAACAAGACCAGAAAGAATCTGATCATTCTGAGCCAATCCAAAATCGTTGTAGATCGAACCAATCATTAGTTCCCAACCATGGGTCGAGTGAAATCCGATCCATAAATCAGTAACTAAAAGAATCGAAAAAGCTTTGATTGTATCACTTAAGTTATAGATAAATTCCTGAATCCAAGAATTTAGAATGAAAAGTTCTTCATTACCCAGAACAAAATAACCACTTAGAATAGCGAAACAGATTAGATTTGTAGAGAAATGCAAAATGATATGGAAATGAGATTCATTGTGTCTTTGGACCAATTGTAGTGTTTCCTTGTGCATTCCTATACGAAGCCTTTGCATATGTGTCTCCGAGTACTCCTTTATCATCTCGTCCAACAGGAATAGTTCTTCTAATTCCATAAATTTTTCTAGAACATTTTTCTCTTGAATATCATTCAAAAGGATTTCGGATTGCCTGGTATTCCACCAATTAAGAACCCAAGTTTCTAGACATTTCTTAAATGAGAGAGAAACCCACCAGGGCAAAAAGAGTATAGACACAAGATATGGGAGGGAAGCCAATGCTTTCTTTTTTTTCATTCTGTATCTGTGATGTGAATTGTTAATGAACCTGTTTCATTCGTCGATTCTATCTGAGATTTCTATGAAGCACGAGTTATATAACAAGAGCCTATAACTCTAACAAGAACAAGGTATCGAACCTATGGATCTTTTCCTATTTTTGTTTTTGTGTAAGAATTGAGTCTTTGGATCTAGAATAATCTAGAATAGAACATAGAAGAAGGCCCCTTTCGAATGAAAAAAAAAGAAGTTCTTTCCATATTCCAGAGATCTCAATTAGGCAAATTGTAACCAATTTCCTCTTCATTTCTTCCTTTCCATGAAGACTCGAAAACCCATTTGAACTAACGAATAGAATTTGGATTTAAAGACGAACCCTACCGGATCCTTTAATTCTTTTATTTCTATTTCGAATTCAAAATATTTCACTGTCTAACCGCAGCGCGGGGATAGGGTATCAATTCAAAGGCCTAAAAAGAGTAATTATGTTTTACGAAAACAAAAGACATGTTAGGATATTTGATGAATCTATACTTATTAGACCTTTTACTAGTATAAAGAGTGAAGCTGGACGCCATGTGTATGCGTATACAAAAGAGTTTTTGTGTACAAATAGTTTAGTTTATATTCTCCTTAATCTATTTTAAAATAGATTTTCTTTGATTAGTTATATTAGATTTTGTTCCATATATGTCCTCCTGCTTTTGACTTTTGATATGTATTAAGTTCCTTCTTTCATGCTGAGATTTATTCTTCAGTTCATTTCAAAATACTTCAATGGGTACGCGCAAGAAATAGGCCAATTCGGCAGCTTTTTGTTCAATTTCTCGTGGAGTCAAATTCTCATCAGTACGGGTCAAGGGAATGGCTCCTTGGCCCCTGATTTCCATATAAAGTACACGACGAGGAAAAAGACCCTCTCTCACCTCCATTCTGATTGATTGGATATCTTTCAGAAAGAAACGAAGGAAGATGCGACGATTTCTTCCAGGAAATCCCCAACGAAAAAGGGACATTATCCCTTCTTTTCTATCGAATCGGTCATAACCACTACCTACATTCCATGAAATTGTGCACCACAAATAAGAACTAATGAATAGACCTGCGATCCCATAGAAAGACATCACGATCCCTTGTGGGAAAAAAAGAATTTGCTGAGACGGAAATACGGATATCAGATTTTTACCAAGATAACTGGAAGTTCCAACCACTAAGAATCCTAGTGAACCTAAAAAAAGGATACAGGCCCAGCAAAAATTACTTGTTTTTCGAGACCCCGTTATAAGTTCTATCCATATATGTTCTGATCGCCAGTTCATACTATACTAGATCCAGTTGCATTCGATTGGAATTGAGAGAATAACCCAAATGGATTTGACTCGACTTTATTGCTTGATCCCGAAGTAACTTTCATCAACTAGCAGCATTCCGACGGGAACCATTAGGAATAATTGGTTAGATACATTGAGTTTCTATTTCAAATTAAATTTCAAAAAAGATTTGCTGATCATTTTTAATTTAATCATTTCATTTATTAAGCTATAACCGCATATACATGCATTAATGCGTATATTATGCATCGGCATACATAACAAAACAACTCTTCCATTTGTTTTCGGAAAGGCCACATATCATATATCCTACCATATTACATTAAAAAAGCATCTGTATGATGATCCAGTGTTGAAAGAAATTGATGAGATTTGGTCCCATCGTATTTAGACAATCTTATTTCTTTGGACATAAAGAGATAAAGAAGCCATTGCGATTGCCGGAAAGACTAGGCCCACTAAAGGAACAAAAATAGAGGGAAAGTTCAAATCTATCATAGAATGGGTACCTCGATTTCATATTTGTACCTATTATAATTCTAAATTCTAATTATAAAGATATCTTATGATAAGTCTATCTATTAGAAAGAATATTAAGATAATCTTAATATGAAGTATTTAAGAATCAATAACGAATGTAGAACTAAATGAAGTGTACCTATTCCTCTTTCTACACGAATATGTATGAGAATCCGCTTTAAGAAATTGGATTCTTCTTCTCCCATCCTTATCTTCATCGTCTTTCTATCTTTCCTTTCAAAACAAAAAAAAAGGTGTTTTGAAAGGAAAGATAGAAAAGAGTTTCTTATGAGTTCCCGACTTTAACCAATCTTATCCAACAAACAGGGATTCCTAGTTAAAAACGGGGGTTCTCGGTAAATAGGGTAAATAGAAAGAACCTCTATATTCTTATTATTTGTTATTTGAATATTTCTATTTTATTTATTTGATTTGAAATTTATTCTTTCTTTTTATTTACTATTTTCTTTTCATTTTTTCAATATCTTTTTTTATCTATTTTTCGTTGTTCTATATATGAATATGTCAATATGAATATGTCAAAAGGACGGAGAAATTTATTTTTATTTCCCGGATTTCTCGGAAGGAGAAAGAAATTCTTTTTTATCTTGTCGATAGAGGGATGCTTATTCCTAATCAGGAAGAGAGGTAGAATAAAAAAAGGATCCGGGACAAAAAGTCATTATCCAAAACTTCTGACTCTTACTACACTTATAACCGATGTTCCCAAAGAAAACACCATCTTCTTAGTTTTGTTTTTTTCATTATAATGAACTAAATGCTTATTCGCTACAAAGAAAAATAACTGAAGCTAGTGCTATACTTCCATTTGAAAATGAAGAATTTCAATCTTTTTTCAAATCTTTTTTTAATCTTGATTCAAGGGAAGGAAACCATGTAGCTGAAATAACTCATTCAGAACACCTTTTAAAGGATTACGTGGTACGATTGGGTCGAATAAGCCCTTATGGAATAAATACTCAGCCGCTTGTAAACCGTCGGGTACTGTCTTTTTCAATGTTTGTTCAATTACTCTTTTACCCGCAAACGCAATGTAGGCATTAGGTTCAGCAATAATGATATCTCCCAACATACCAAAACTTGCTGTAACTCCGCCAGTTGTAGGAGATGTAAGGATTGATACATAGAATAACTTTTTATTTGATTGATAATCATATGAAGCAGAAGATATTTTAGCCATTTGCATCAAGCTCAAACTCCCTTCTTGCATGCGTGCTCCTCCAGAAGCACACACAATAATAACAGGTAGAGATCGATTAGTAGCATACTCGATCAAACGGGTGATTTTCTCACCTACTACGGATCCCATACTACCTCCCATAAACTGAAAATCCATAACTCCAATTGCTATGGGAATACTATTTAGTTGACCTACGCCCGTTTGAACAGCTTCAGTTAAACCCGTTTTTCTTTGATAAAAAGAGATGCGATCTATATAAGGTTCCTCTTCTGAATGAAATTCAATGGGGTCCATAGAGACCATATCTTCATCCATAGGCTCCCAAGTGCCAGGATCAATAAAGAGTTCGATTCTATCTGAACTACTCATTTTCAAATGATATCCGCAGTGTTCACAAATATTCATTTTTGAACTAAAAAATTTTTTATAATTTAATCCATAACAATTCTCACATTGAACCCATAACTGTTTGTATTTTGTATTTATATCGAAATCATTAGATCTTTCTCTTCTATTTAAATAACTGCTACTAGTTTTGATACTAGAATTTCCACTTTCAATACTACTTATACTTTCCGTACAAATGAAACTAGAAATGTAACTGTCGATACCACTGTAAATGTCACTATTAAGACTGATTTCAAAACGAAGATAACTATCAATGCAACTATTAATGTGATTATTCCAATTAGATTGAGTATCATACATGGAATAATAATTACTACTATTAGACCCACTATTCAAATAACTAGGAATCTCTAGTTCACTCAAAAAAGAACTAGCATTGTCAATATCAAAAATCTGATTTTCAATATCAAAATATACAGAATAAGTGTCACCATTACTATTTATAACTAAAAAAGTATGATCAGAGATCAAACTCCAAATATTCCTGCTATCAAATAAATAATTTAGATAATTAATATTACTGAAACTATAACTGTCCCAACTAGGAATCTTTTTCTCCGCATCATTTTGAATAGGTTCTTCACTTCCACTGGTATGTCCAAGAGCATCAAGACTATCCATTGATTTACTTAGTCCACACCTATGTTCTAACTTCTTGTTAGACAACATCGAATTGAACCAAAATTTTTCCATAGATTCTTTCTGCCCCCTATTTTATGAAAACCTAATACTAATAAATGAATAGTCATTCGATGAAGAAAAAATCATTTTACTCTTTCTTTTTTCTTTTTCTTTCTCATCAGAATTCAAATGAAGCATATAATCCAATCATTAAGATTTTTAATGAAAAACGAGCGAGTCTTGAAAAGAAAGGATTCTCCTTTTGAGGAATCCGGTGAATCCTTTCAATATTATGATAGTGATTATGATAGAATCTTTTCCTCAAAAAAATATATATAAAGACAGGTTTCTCTCATGTAAAACTTTAAATTCTCATCAAAAAGATACATAGTTGTTTCTTCCCATAAATTAAAAATGAATTCTCGTCTCGTAGAATCTCGTGTCATATAGTCAAATAAGAAAATGAGTTTCTATTACAACAGGGAACGAAAAAGACAATATACAGGATAGGGGTAAAAGGGATCCTTCCCTTGGCTTGATCTATGGCCTGAAACTAAGGAATATAAAAAGATCCACCAATCCAATCCCAAGGATCCATAATTCAGCCTATGGCTCCAACAAGAAATAATAGAATAGATAAGTTGTTTAGTCTTCCTTCGATCTTATCTTATTATGTTTCGATTTTGTATATACTTGTATATCGTCTTGTATATCGTAAGGTCTGTACATATAAAAGATATATGCAAATACACAAAGACCCTCATAGTTCATAGTATAGGATTAGTATAAGATGTTTATTCTTTATTCATTCGGCCCAATCTTTCTTTTTTTTTGAGGAAAAGATTGGGCCAAGTTTCATTGCAATAAATTAGGAGAACAAACAGGAATTGCTGAATTATACGCGCTTATTTTGTCTCTTTATCTAGCTTATCCACTGGGTCGAAATCAAATGTGATCTCTTTCCATACTTCACAAGCAGCGGCTAGCTCAGGGCTCCATTTGCAAGCTTCACGAATAATATCATTACCTTCACGAGCAAGATCACGTCCCTCGTTACGAGCTTGTACACATGCTTCTAAAGCCACCCGATTAGCTACTGCACCGGGTGCATTTCCCCAAGGGTGCCCTAAAGTTCCTCCACCGAACTGTAGTACGGAATCATCCCCAAATATTTCGGTTAGGGCAGGCATATGCCAAACATGAATACCCCCTGAAGCCACGGGCAGAACACCTGGCATAGAGACCCAGTCTTGAGTGAAAAAAATACCACGACTTCGATCTTTTTCAATAAAATCATCACGTAATAAATCAACAAAACCCAAAGTCATCTCACGTTCCCCCTCCAGTTTACCCACTACTGTACCAGCGTGAATATGA